TGTTGGATTATGTAATATTCATCTTGACAAGAAATTATCTACATAATATGATAAAATATGGATCACAAGCACAAGGGCTATAGCTCAGTTAGGTAGAGCAACTCGTTTACACGCGCGCCAATGTTTTTCAGAGGAATCCATCATGCAATCAAAAGAATTGATCTCATTGAGAAATCGATGTCTTACTCCATGACTATACTTTTAGGGAACAAAACAAGAGAACAATAGCCTGACAAATGGTTCTGTTCGATTCGGGTGCCTATATTAGGATTAGGCACCAAATAGAACCTATTTTTGATTTTAGATATTGATAAGGTGAATACCCAGTCTATTCAATGCTAGGCATAATGAGTATAAGGACCTCAAAAAATTCTCTTTTCGTCCTATGAACTTTAAGGTGTATGAAGTTTCATCTTTGATTCTTTAAGCAGGGCAATAGAGACTCCATTTAACTTAGGTTGATTTATGCCGGAAGCAGACCTACGTCAAGATAACCCTTCTTTGAAACACTTTGGTAGTGCTACTGGATCGGAATCAAAATAATGAATCAGAGCACATGGAGCCATCTTCTTATCTTTCCTTTCTGTCAAGAAAAAATATGGTAGACTAGCTGATATTTATATCAGTTAAAGTTAATGAAAGAGCCCAATGCAAAAAAATGCATGTTGGGTCTTTGAAAGAGTTCGAATCATTTTGATAAATAATCAGTTCGATCTGTTTTACCGAGAAGGTCTACGGTTCGAGTCCGTATAGCCCTAATATAGTCCTCAAATTTAAATACAAAAAGTTATATAGTTTTCATTTCCTCATTAGTGTATTCTTTGTTGTTTGTTAATGGCCACTTCGCGGTTGCTTGGTTCATCGAAAAAAAAAAAGCATTTTCATAAGCTCGCTCACAGGGGAATCGTTCAGAGCAGAGCATAAAACTGAAAACAAAAACGCATTTCAATGAATTCAATCAGTATTTTTTTCTAATCTCGGATAAACAAACTCATTTTTCTTCATTCATCTTCGTAGATGAATTACATATGAATTTTCCTCTTTTCCTGTCTACAATCAAAGCGTTAATGATACTTCTTTTCTTTGGTATATCTACCTAATCCTGATGCATTTTTGGAGTCAAAATTTTGACATGAACCCGGTTAAAAACTCCAACCTAACCTAACCAAAATCTAATCTAATATAGAATTCTAATCTAATTCTAATCTAATATAGAATATAAAAATATATATATACAAATTAAATACAAATTAAAATAAATAGAACTAGAATAGTTATATAATAGTTAATAGTAAGTCACATGGATCTAGGAACGCCTTACTTTATTTGTTGACAAGCCGACAAGCTAGAGTTTGAAAAACGAAGATCTTTGGTAAGTTTCATTGTAAACATTGTCAAATAGGCCTTTTTCTTATTTCTTAGTATGTATGCCTTACCTAGCAAAGCACAAAACAAGTAATCTTCTCGTTCCGTATTCAATCACTATAAGCTCCTAGATCTGGATTCTAATAAAAAAAATGATAATATACCAACACCAATATACTCTAAATCCTGAGATGAGATAGAAATTCCTAGCCATTTTCCTATATATGACTACTTACTCTCTTCTAAATCTCTAAAAAAAAGAGACAAAAAAAAAGAAGGCAAACCCCTACTATTATTTTTTTTTTGTTTATGATTATAAACAAAAAAAAAATAAATTAAAATCTAATAAAAAAATTTAGAATTAGAAATTCTAAAAAAAAAATGATAATTCTATTTTGAATTCCGTAGGAAAACCCGAAACGGGGTGAAAGCGAGAGAGTTTTTTTTTTTCTTTTGTATAAGAACAATATATAGATTTACTATATCGTATATTTACTATATCATATCGAAATAAATTTAAAGTAAGTGTAATGGAAATAGGATTACAATCGATAAATCTTGAAACGAAACATGTACCACAGCAACCAAACGAAACTAGACGGTTCGATCAAAATGAATTGTTGTTTTCACTAAACAGTTATGGATGACTTGACAATTCATTTCAATTCGAATCGACTAATCCGGTATATTTTCCACATTCATAGGAGTTTGTCTATGTTTCTGCTTTACGAATATGATATTTTCTGGACATTTCTAATAATATCAAGCGTTATTCCTATTTTGGTATTTCTAATTTCCGGAATTTTAGTCCCGATTAGCAAAGGGCCAGAGAAACTTTCTAGTTATGAATCGGGTATAGAACCGATGGGCGATGCTTGGTTACAATTTCGAATCCGTTATTATATGTTTGCTCTAGTTTTTGTTGTTTTTGATGTTGAAACGGTTTTTCTTTATCCATGGGCAATGAGTTTCGATGTATTGGGGGTATCCGTATTTATAGAAGCTTTAATTTTCGTGCTTATCCTAATTGTTGGTTCAGTTTATGCATGGCGAAAAGGAGCATTGGAATGGTCTTAGCTCCTGAATATTCAGACAACAATAAAAAGAAAAAAGTAAAAAAAAACATTGAGGCAGT